GCATACTTTCCCAAAGCAAACAAGGGGTCTGTATTTCTTTTTTCTTTCCTATTTTTTCCATTTCGCTTTTATTTATTGTTTAGGTTTGTAACTATGCAATTAATCGACGCAAAAAGGTAATCTGATAACCCTTCGTCAGATAATTGTCCGAGGACGGCGCAAGGTAGGTTATAGAAAAAAACAAATAAACGGCTGATAAAGACTTTTGGATTGATTGGGTCAGGAATCAAATTTGTGATTCGGTATGGATAAAAGAACTTACTATGTTATACTATTCAAGTCGCGGCGGCGGGTTGATTTGATAGATCAGATATTGTTATTCATGATATTGATCCGATTCAAGATCATCGAGAGGTAATTCATTCATTGAATTTACAGACGAAAGATTTACCATCTCTAGGGGATTAAATCCCGAGTTATTGCGAATTAAAAAACCGACGAAATTATGGAAGTAAATATTCTTGCATTTATTGCTACTGCACTATTCATTCTAGTTCCTACGGCTTTTCTACTTATCATTTACGTAAAAACAGTCAGTCAAAATGATTAATTCAAACGAATTTTAATGAAACTTTCCTTCCGAGTTCTTATCAAAAATTGACGAAGTCAAATGAAAAGGATTTCCAATTTCACGTCTTCATCTAAATAAACTGAGCGGACGATAATTAGAATTGGCAGTATTCTAAGAGATGGATAGTATGGTAGAACGAAATAGATGAATCTTTCTACCATACTATCCATCTCTTAGTCAGTTGTAATCTAAAATAAAGATAAGGGCTTAAGTTTATGTAGATCAATCTACAACATTCTCTTCATATATGTGTATATATATTACATATATTGTATATATTGTATGGAATTGACATAACACCAAATTTGCTACATCTATTTGATCTGATCAATCTGAAATACTTACTATCTTAGTAATTAGAATTACTTTTACTAATAAGTAAGAGGAAACCTTACTTAACTTATTTTTAACGCCCGAACCGTTAAATAGTCCAAAATACGTTGCAAAACGAGCTATAAAACAATCGATACGGTTTGATTCCTTCCTGTAGTAGTACTTCTAGAGCCCACTTCTTCCCCACACTACGAGTGAAAGGGAAAATGTAAAGACTACCATTAAAGCAGCCCAAGCGAGACTTACTATATCCATGTGAATTATGTCCCCTATCTCTATAAATACGAAAGAATTATTCCATTATTCCTCACTAATAATAGTGGAATTAATGGCGCCGAGTCAAAAAGGGATTATGACCAAACACTATTGAGAAACCAATCCAATAAATTGATTATGATTTTGAATCGGGAAAGATTAAACACAAGTAAAATATGTAGTAACATCCCGAGGGAATGGAAACATATAGGAATAAAATAAATAAAAAAATTTAGGCCTAAATTTCCTCATTTGATCTACAAATCCGTACCTCCCCCCGACTATCGTTGTGAAAGTCGGGGCTTGGCCTGGGGTTGGAGAAAAGGAATTATTTCTTTTTGCCCCCTTTCTATATCTATAAAAGTAAATTATTCATCCAATCTAATATTGCCCGAATACCCAGAGATTCTCACGAGTCTGTAGTATATAAAGCAACTTATGCCCCTTTCCAAAATTTTTAATTGAATTTCCTATCAGGGGCTACAATCTGATTAAAAATCTAATCATTAGACACTTCCTTAATAATTAAGAATAATTAATAAGGGTAGTAGAAGGGAATCGAAAAGTCTTGATAGTCCCTCTACCACAGTAGATTAGAAAAATCCTAGATACGGGTGAGGATTCACAATCTCTTCTTTTAAAAAACCTTCAGACTACATAAACAAAGCATCAATGGTCTGTTTCCTATGCTTCTACCGGAGAAAAATTCCGCGAGTTATATCAGTAGAACAGAATAAAAGAAGAGATTTCGGGTTTTTTGTTAATGTTGATCAGGCGACACCCGGATTTGAACTGGGGAAAAAGGATTTGCAGTCCCCCGCCTTACCACTCGGCCATGCCGCCAAAATGATACAAAATAGATGAAAATTTTCCTGGATTACTCAATTTTTATTGTACTTGCATTTTAACTCCTGTTTTCCTTACTCCTTTTCCTAAAAGAAAGCTTTTTTTTTTGATTGGATTTGATCCACCCCTTCGGTTGATTGTATAGTATCTGAAAATATACCGTGCTAAAAACATTCTCTCGCTTTTTTTCTATTGAGAAATCAAATGTGTATTTTTAGCCGATAAATTTGAACCATTAACTCTTACTTCGAATTAATGAATGATTCATGGATTTGAATCTCAAAATTGTGTTTTCCTAATGACATAAGAAAATACAAATTGAGACAGAACTAATCTGTATTGATTTTTTCAATCAAAAAACCCTTCCCCATTTCAATTATAACAAAATATATGAGTATATGTAAACCCCAGAACATAAATTGTTACCAAAATATATTATATATTTTTTAGATATGTTGTTGATAGGGAATTATCATTAAATTATCCTACTTCACT